TAGTAAAACATAGTAGTAGAAAGAGTACGGTGCTTTGTCTGGACTTCAAACTTTAGCTTTAACCATGTTAATGGTCCCACATTGTTGGTTTGTTTCATAGAGAATCCAAATAGATTTACCAACAAATCACGAAATGCTATGGTTCTTAAATATGATTTGAAATTGATTCAGAAGTAATTCGCGGAATCATGCACCCTTTTCCCTTTGGTCCTTAGTTATAACGAAAAAAGGTGCAGCTGGTTGGGTCCAGCCTATTCTTGAAATAAACAACTCGCACACACTCCCTTTCCAAAAAAGATCAATACACCAATCACTACACTTAGATTTATTGGATTTGTTGCTAAGATATCGGTATTAAACCCGAAACTCCCGGCGAATGGCCAGTGAACCAAAGAAACGAAAGAATCGGTTACATTTTTCATATGATCTCCTCTTTTAGATAGACTAAAAAAAAAAAAGAACGCAGTTCTTTTTTTTTTTTCTACATAATTAGATAATATTTATATATATATTTTTTTTTAATTTATTTGTCTTTTTTTTAGTAATTTGCCTATTTCGACATAGAGTCAAAAATTCGATTTCGAAATCCTTTCTTTGAATTGGGAATTGGAGATTCCCGCTAAGAAAGATAGTTTTTAGTATTAGGGACCGAGACTTCTGTCAATTGCAAAACCCCTCGTTTGTTGCAACATCCCTTAAAAAGAGGGTTTCCTTTAGACTAAGAAAGGGAAAGAAAAAAGCGAATTGGTATGCTTATTTTCTATTTTAATTCCTCATCCTCAAATCATTCCTTGCAATTGTAGGAGTTAAATCTTGATAGAATTCAAAAAAGACCAAAACACAGATATACTAAATAGGAGAAAAAAAAAAAAAAAGAAGTCAATTTCCTTTCCTATTTATAGGATTAAACAAAAGGATTCGCAAATAAAAGCGCTAATGCTACAACCAGTCCATAAATTGTTAAAGCTTCCATAAAAGCCAGACTAAGCAATAAAGTACCTCGTATTTTTCCCTCCGCCTCGGGTTGTCTCGCAATCCCCTCTACTGCTTGGCCCGCAGCAGTACCTTGACCAACTCCAGGTCCAATAGAAGCAAGCCCAACAGCCAACCCAGCGGCAATAACGGAAGCGGCAGAAATCAGTGGATTCATGATAAGTTCCTCGCACTAAAATAAAGAAAAACTAAAGAAATCGTTAATGATACAATCGTCCAATTCCAATGAATTATGACTTAATTATTCCGTCACTCAAAACTATTTCGATATCTCTTTTTTAGTTCCGATCCACGGGCACAACACAGGATTTTTGTGAATCCATACGACTTTTACTTTTATTCTTTCATTTCTTTTTTTCGGGATCCTTTTTTGAATTATTCGTTCGTTTTCTTTATTTGATCTCTTTATTTTTATTGATTCAATTCCCAGTCAAAGCAAAAACGAAATAGAACAATTTCTATTGGAATCCTTATCGAAATTCACAATAGTCACAAAAGTGGGGTGGATTCGATCTATCTTTAGTTCATATATAACTAGCAATATCTAATATCCCATATACACGTCTTTCTTCCATAACGTAAACCAACTATTCATATCTTAGATTCAAAGTATTATTCGGCTCTTAAAGTCAATCGTATTCTAGAACCCCTTTTCCAGAAATCCACAAGAGTTGGAATTTGATTCCATATACCTAAATATGTCCCCCTCGCCAAATCACCCCGTTTTTTATGAATCTCTTTTTTTTTTTTTAGAATTTTTTCTATTCCTTTTATTTATCATTATCCAACATGGCTACAATCGAAATAGACGAATTCATTGGGGCGAATCATTGAATAGAACTAAATCTAAGTATTTGATTGAGATACGGCCATGCAATTTCTTATTTATTCTATTTTATTTTTTTTTTTTCAATCGTTGAATTGAAGAATTGACTAAAATCAACCAAAAGGGGAATTTTTTTAGAAAGCACCGTTCTTTTCGTTTTTTTAATCACCTGCCTCTTATTGTTATACTATAAAAATTTTTATTCATTGCTATTTGCTATTGGAATTGAATGAACAAAAATGAACAAAACAATATAAAGAGAATATTAGTTGGTGGGGGGTATGATAGAATCAGGCCAAAGAGGAATTTTAGAAAAGAGATCGAAAGGATCTTTTTCTAAAATTCCCCAATATCGTAATTTTTGTTTATACGGCTCTTGGTCGTATATTCTGGATTTGTAGATTTATGTTTGTATATGTATGTTTCCTAAGTCCATTATCTTGAGTTACGCATAGATTGCCTTGTTCTAAGCTACAAAAAAATACAATTTCGAAAACGAGTCAATGATGTCCCTCCATAGATTCGCCTATATAAGCCGCAGCTAAAGTTGAAAAAATAAGAGCTTGAATACCGCTTGTAAATAATCCAAGGAACATGACAGGTATAGGAACCAATAAAGGGACTAAAGAAACAAGAACAACAACTACTAATTCATCGGCTAATATATTCCCGAAAAGTCGAAAACTAAGCGATAAGGGTTTTGTGAAATCTTCTAAAATGTTAATGGGTAAAAGAATTGGAGTCGGTTGAATGTATTTACTGAAATAACCTAATCCCTTTTTGGAAAGACCTGCATAGAAATATGCTATTGACGTGAGCAAAGCTAAAGCAACGGTAGTATTTATATCATTAGTGGGTGCGGCTAACTCCCCATGAGGTAACTCTATGATTTTCCAAGGTAAAAGAGCACCTGACCAATTCGAAACAAAAATAAAAAGAAACATAGTTCCAATAAAGGGAACCCATGGGCCATATTCTTCTCCAATCTGAGTTTTGCTCACGTCTCGAATGAATTCAAGGACATATTCGAAGAAATTTTGACCGGCAGTCGGAACGGTTTGTGGATTCCGAACGGCTATAAAGGCTGAACCTAATAAGATAGCAATTACAACCCAAGAAGTAATAAGAACTTGGGCATGGACTTGGAACCCGCCTATTTGCCAATAGAAATGTTGGCCTACTTCGACACCGGATATATCGTATAACCCCTTTAGTGTGTTGATGGAACATGATAGAACATTCATATTGCCCTCTGACCGAAATCGAAATTCAAAAGGAATTATTTTGATTCAACCAGCTTCTTTTCGACTTGTCTACTTGAATTGTATATTTTGAATATCCGCTAATTACATAATATCCACCAGTTTTTGTTTCTTTTCTTTTGTGCGATTCAGGAATAGTACCCAAGCCATAAATCCACGGAGTTACCAAAATCATTTATTTGTCTTATTATTAATCAACGATTTCGTATATAGCTAGAGCGACCCTCACAAATTGCGAATACTAATTTGTTAAGAATTAATCGGATTGAAGCTATAGCGTCATCGTTTGCTGGAATGGAAATATCTGCGAGATCCGGGTCACAATTTGTATCGATTAAACAAATTGTTGGAATTCCCAAAGTGATACATTCTCGAAGAGCCCTATATTCTTCATGCTGATCAATGATGATTACAATATCGGGTACCCTCGTCATATATTTAATCCCACCCAGATACGTTTGCAGGCGTGATAATTGTCTTTTCAAAATAGCGGCATCCCTTTTGGGAAGACTGTCAAGTCTCCCCCTTTTTTGTTCCGTTCTCAAATCCCTGAACTTGTGAAGTCTCGTTTCTGTAGTGGACCAATTCGTTAACATACCACCGAGCCATTTTTTATTAACATAATGACACCTAGTCTTTAGTGCAGCTCGGGTGACTGAATCAGCAGCTTTATTTTTAGTACCAACAATTAAGAATAGTTTTCCCCCACTTGCTGCATCAAAAACCAAATCACAAGCTTCTGATAAAAAACGAGCAGTTCGAGTAAGATTTGTAATATGAATACCTTTGTGTTTTGCAGATATATAAGGTGCCATTCTAGGATTCCATTTCCGAGTACCATGACCAAAATGAATTCCTGCTTCCATCATCTCTTCCAAACGGATGTTCCAATATCTTCTTGCCATTTCTCCCCCACCTCCTCTTTTTTTTAAGAGACGAGGCGCCCTGAAATAAATAATTGTTCCGAGGGAACCTTCTCTTCTACCAGAGATTGACCGTTGATACACGACCCAGGCCATTCATTACTTCCTATTCATTATTATCCCTTTTTTCTTACCATTAAGAAATAAAACGATCACAAATAGTTAAAAGAATACATTCCTAGGACTTATTAAACCCTCTAAGCGATTACTCTGATGTATCATGGAAAGCCGTTGAAATGCAAGAGTCAAATAATTGTCTGTGGTGTAAGAAAATATCTCTCATTTCCCCCCCGAATAAATTCCCTGTTTGTTTTTGTCTTTCCAAAAGAATGGTGTTATGCTGCCTTGAACAGTGCACTAATCCTTTGAATCCGGTACCCACGGGTATTATCCCCCCCAGAATAACGTTTTCCTTCAGTCCTTTCAACCAATCGATACGACCTCGGAGAGCTGCTTTTGCTAAAACGCGTGTGGTTTCTTGAAAACTTGCTTCGGATATAAAACTTTGAGTATTCAGAGATGCTCTCGTTATTCCCAATAAGATAGCTCGATAACAGATCACTTCTTCCAAAGCGCGCCCCGTTCGTTCCGCTCGTAACAACCCAATCAGTTCGCCGGGTAAAAAAAGATTCGACATTCCATCTTCTGAAACCAAGACTTTTGATGTTATTTGACGTACAATAATTTCTATATGCCTATTATGGATCTGCACCCCCTGCGATCGATAAACCCTTTGGATCTTATTAACCAAAGAGATACGACTTTGCACTATAGTTAGCTCAGCACCAATCAAGAATCCCCAAGGAATCCCAAGAATTCTTGTTATACGCCCGTTCCAACCCTCAACTCTCTTTTCTAGGTTCATCGATATTGAATCAAGCGAACGCACTTCTAACACTTGTTCTACCTTTGGAAGACCCTGCGTTATATCACCGGATCTCGATTTTTCATATATAAATGTAACTAATGTATCCCCTTCGTAAAGGATTTCCCCATAATGCCCATGAACAGTTGCTCCAGGAGTAGCCAAATAAGGCTTAGCTGATCGTATTATTACAGAGTTAACTTTAACAATTAAAACTTGACCCGATTTTAGGTGTGGTCCGTTTTTGGTTATACATAAATTTTCACAAAGAAACTGCCCAAGACTAATTATCGGGGACATTTCCTCACAATAATTATGATGGAAAAAATACCAATTCAAATTAAATGGATTCAAAATGATCTTACTGTCTGTATCAGGATTATAAATTTCCCCCTTTTCATCCATTAAATAATAGTTAAGTACTTGACAAGGCTGTTTTAAATTGTCAAGTTTCAAATATTTAGTTACCGAGTGATGATTATGAGTTATTAAATAGTAAAATGAATAAAAATTCGCAATTTGAAGGACTGTTCCTAAAGGTCCCAACGAATTCCTAATTGGAGTTAGAGAATCCTTTTGAATTGGAATTGATTGTTTTATCGCATTGGGATATTTTACATCGTTCAATGGACCCATTCGAAAATAATTAGATGATGACAAAATTATCAAAGATTGGCATTCCTTATTTCTATTCAACAACGTACGAGCAGTTCCTTGATTTTGGCTAAGTGATTGTTCAACCCCCGCCTTGCCAAAAACGGAATAAAACGGATTGCTATTGGTGCGAACAGAACCTTTATTAGAGATCAATCCTGAACCTGACGGATGATTCCTTTTTCTGATATATGAAATTTGGGATTTTACTAAGTTGATTCTTAAGAAATCGCGCATCAGACCATTTGTACGTACTTCAACAAAGGAAGTACAAACCTCTTCGACAGAAGAACTTTTTTTGTCTTGGTCCCAATTCAACACTAAACACGTCCGAACTAATTGAATACTTGTATCAGGAATTCCCCGAGCAGCTTTGCCGTTCCCATAAAGGACATAATTGACAACTCTAAATTGCATATTATCCTTTTCCCGCAGGAGATCCTGGGGGAAGAGTGTTTCTAAATTTATACCGTCCGCTATTTCATATGTGACTACGGGTCGAACCAAAACAAAATACTTTTTTTTGGTAGGTGTGATCCGTTGAACATAGATCCATTTTTTCAATTTTTTTGATTCCTTAGTGGCTTCCTTAAGTTCTTTTTTTTCCCTGTCTGGCGGTATCAAGATACCACTGTGTCGGGATATCTTATCTATCTCTCCGGGAAAATGGATATCTCCCGAAAATATTTTTAGTTCAACCCCCCCCTTTTTTCTATCCATTCGGACCAATCCGCCCACTCGGCTTCTTATATTTAAAGTGATTCGTGTATCTACTCCAATGATACTATTATTCCGTACCATTAGGTAAGAAGATTCGGGAAAAATATGCACTTCTTCGGGAATGAAAAAAAGGCGATCTATTTCCATTTGGTATTTTGTCTTAATTTTTTTGAGTCCTCGATACTCAATCAAGTCCTCTTTTTTGACGATTGAATGCGCCCCCAGAGTCCCATATTTAGTAATTCCGGAACTCTTTCTTCTGTATCGAGGATCGTCGAAATAAGCAAGAATACTATTTCGACGGAAAATACCCCCTATGGGTATTTCAATCGATATACCTGAATGGGGCATTAGCTCTTTCTCTTGTTCTTGAATCGAGTGGAATGGAATAAGAAATCGATTTCTTTGCCTTTTTGCCAATAAATCTGAATTCGCGTGGAGAATTGCGGGATGTATGAGATTACAATGACCAGTACCTATGATTCTATTAAATCCCGAATAATCAGACATCTCGCGAATTCCAACTTCTTTTTTAGCAGAAAAATCAGAACGAAATAATTTGTGTCTCGCTTGATCATTATTCACCGAGAGCGAGAGGCTAGAAATCTCTCTTCGTTCGACATAAAGAGAAAGAGAATGAATATTCATTTGATCTTGATCCCTGTAGAGTGAAAAAGCAACTACATTAGATCTGCATGAACCCCCCGATAATATCCATAAATGACTTGTTTTTGGCAAGAGGTGTACATTACTATATGTAAATTCGGTTACATGGTACACATCAGTACTCCAGTGCATTTCTCCCTCTGAATCAGAATAGATATGTTTTCGAACCCTCTCTTTAAAATTCAAAGTGTATGCTCCCGCCTGAATCTCAGCAATCACTTGTTCCGATTCGACATATTGATTATTTTGAACTAAAAGAAAACTTTTTGGTGGAATAGTCACATTATGCATAATATCTTTACTCTCAATAATTACATCCAAATCGATCGAACATAGAAAAGCAGGATGCCCGTGACGTGTGCGCGTGGGATGAACCAAATCCTCCTTGAATTTGATTTTCCCATTACAAAGGGCTCGTACATGTTCTGCAGTGCCCCCTGTAAATACGCCACCGGTATGAAAAGTTCTTAATGTTAGTTGAGTCCCCGGTTCCCCAATAGATTGACCCGAAATAATACCGACGGCTTCCCCCAATTCAACCAGGTCACCATGAGTCGGACTCCGACCATAGCATAATCGACAGATCCAAGA